TACCTTCAGAAAAAAAAAGGCATGTCCACTGTTATTAGATATTAGAATTTTCTGAAAGGTAACTATCCCGCTTTCATATAAAAATTTATATAGAATCTTTGAAAAAGACTTTTTTTCATACTTCATAAAAAAGAAAAAGACTTACTGTCTTTAGGATCTGATGCTACACCGCTGCTCAATACCTTAGGGGATCCACTCTATTACATAAGTAGATTCCTAAGATTTATCTCATATTATGATATAAATAAACAGCTCTTGTTGTATCGGTCCAAAACCTTTCGAATTGATCTTTACGGTGCTTCCTCTATCAATTAAATCTTTTTTTATCCATAGAAAGAAAGTATTTAGGCATATCTAGTCTTCACTTCATATTTCGATCCATGAAGTTTATTTATTTGCTACAGCTGATAAAAAATCGTTTTGGACGATGCTTATGTAGAAAGCCCTTTTTTTGTGTTTCTAGTATTTCATTGACTAGCTGTTCGTTCTTTTTTTCTATAGTGGAGATAGTCGCACGTAATGACAGATCACAGCCATATTATTAAAAGCTTGTGGTAAAAAGGGGTTTCGTTCTAATGCCCGAAAATAATATTCTAAAGCTTTGGTATGTTCCCCATTACTTGTGTGGATAAGGCCTATATTATAGAGTATATAACTTCGATCATAGGGGTCAATTTCTAGTCGCATAGCTTCATAATAATTCTGTAATGCTTCCGCATAATTTCCTTCAGATTGAGCCGACATCCGTTACGGTCGTCATTCGCTTTAACGAATTCTCCGTTTCAGAACCGTATGTGAGATTTTCATCTCATACGGCTCCTCCTTTAGGTGCATAATGAAAATAATAAATATATGGAAAAATTTGATGTCATTATGAACTAAGCGGGGCTAATGTTTTTACAAGAAATCCCTAGCCAACCTTCTTGTAAAAGATCTTTTCTTACTACCAAGTGGATTCATACTAGATAAAAATAAAAAAGGAAACTCTAAAAATTTCTTTGTTCTCAACGCCCCTAAATTTCCAGGAATTAGTCACTTCAACAGTCTTCAATGGTTATACGGGTATCCAAAGTACGGACGAGATGGATGTTTATTGTTCCAACCATTTTAATTAGTCCCAATCCCAAAGAAGAAGAAGAAAGAAAAGGAATCATTTTGAAGAAAGTTTTCGTGTTGTTGATTTCTCGGCGTAGTGCTTCTTCCCCTGTGCCTCCTATTCGTATATTGTATTAGTCTAGTAGGATTGATTTGTAATACGGGAACCATAGGTAAAAACCTTTTGCTCAATACTAGAATTAACAATTGAAGCATCTAAGGCTGCATTAATCGTGGATACATGACAGAAGGGATTGCTTTTTTATATTATAAACTTCACCTTCAAAAGCGTAGATTTTTTTCAATACTCGTTTTTTTCTATTCCAAATCGGTGAGAAATAAAAAAAAATAATGATAATCAAATCGCACCATCTCTGTAATAAGTAAATGCCTCTTTTTCTCCGGAAGTTGTCGGAATGACTCGTAATAAGATATCGGCTACAATTGTAAAGGTTTTATCAATAAAATTTCCATTTATACGCGATCTTGGCATAGGTAGTAATCCATTCTATAACTCTTTTTATTTCCTTTACCTTTTCTTTTGTGAGAAAATTTTCTCACAAACAAAGGAATTTTATAGTACGAACTAACATAAAAGCGGACTCGTTTTTTATAAAAAAATATTCTATCTACTTCCAATTTTTCCGGTCAAAAAAGGTATCTATTAACCATAATCTAAAAAACGATGAATAACTCGCTATTCACCCAGGTACTCAGTCATAATCCTGATGTCGGAGAGATGGCCGAGTGGTTGAAGGCGTAACATTGGAACTGTTATGTAGACTTTTGTTTACCGAGGGTTCGAATCCCTCTCTTTCCGTACTTTCAACTAAATCACCAATCTTACGTGATTGACCACAATGTATCAAATAAAATAAAAAAAAATAGATATAAAATCGACATTTCTTTGATATGGAAAATGCTGGGAAGAGCAAACAAGGGATCCAAACCTCCCTACCAATCTATGATACATGAATAGGAAAAAGATTCCCCGACAAAATCCCTTACCTTGTGCCTTTTTATTTTTAATCAAAAAAGAGGGGGGAGTTGTCCGAACTCTTGTTTTTAGTTATTTTTTTTTACTTAACTTAGGTTTTTTAAGTCTGTCGAGAGTAATATTCTACGACAAGCAATTCATTTATTTTCAAACCGACGCATTTTCTATCTATTATTTGATTAACTAACCCTTCATATTGGAATGTGTGAAGAGTCAGATGGTTTGGCAATTCCTCGGGGGCAGATGACTCAAGAAGATTTTGAACCAAAGTTCTAGAGTTTTGTTCATCCTTCACTGTAATAATATCTCGGGGTTTGCAGCGATAACTTGGTATATCAACTATACGACCATTAACTAAAATATGTCCATGGTTAACTAATTGACGCGCTTGAGGAATAGTCAAAGCCATACCCAACCGAAAAAGGATGTTATCCAAACGCATTTCAAGTAATTGTAATAAAACTTGACCCGTTGACCCCTTGGCTTTTCCGGCGATACGAACATATTTAAGTAATTGGCGTTCTGTAAGACCATAATGAAAACGCAATTTTTGTTTTTCTTCTAAACGAATACGATATTGAGATTTTTTTCCGGAGCGTGATTGGTTTCTAAGATCGCTTCCTGCCCTAGGCCTTTTACTAGTTAGTCCCGGTAAAGCCCCCAGACGGCGTATTTTTTTAAAACGAGGCCCTCGGTAACGTGACATAAAAACTCCTTTTTTTATTGAAATTGTACAAAACTAAACAAAATTAAAACTGAACTAAATGATAATGATAAATGATGTAAAATTCACTCCAATAAACTATTGGAATACAAAGAGTCAGAAGATATATTCTCTCAATATACAGATTTTTTTTATTGTATATACAATATATATAAATCAATAAATCACAAAAATTTTCCTTTATTTTCTTGATTTATTTTGCAAAGATCTAACCTTTTGACCCAATATATATTCCTATATGGAAGTTTATATGACATAATATAATATAAATGGCGTGGTAACTCTTGGAAAAAGGTGAAAGAAGTCTTTTCAATCTTCTTTGATTTTGAAAGTACATTAAAAATCATGTAAAAAAAGCGAAAAACTATGGAAAAGCCGGCTATCGGAATCGAACCGATGACCATCGCATTACAAATGCGATGCTCTAACCTCTGAGCTAAGCGGGCTCAAATAAAATAGTGCATACAAATTCACTAAACTACTAGATCGTATCAATTAACTATTCTATTCATATTTTTACTTATCTATTTAGAATTCATCATATTCTAGATATTCTAGAACAGAATATAGCTCAAATAAATAGTGACTATCGTTAAATAAATAAAACATAACCTTACCTTAATGAATTAATAGAATATAGCAATATATCGACTTTCTAATTTTGATTTCATAAGTTTCTAAATAAGAAAATTCTAAATAAGAAAATTAGACCGGAAAGCTTTTTTTTAAGTTAAATGATATCTGATTTGAAATTCTTGTTTTTTTTGTTCTAACCTCATGCTATTATTATTATTTTATACTTTTTGTCTTTTTATTTTATTTTTATAATTAGTCGAATTATAAGTCTACTTCGTAGATTTATAATCTTTTTCCATTGCACATTGTAGAATTCTAAGTTTCAATAATGATCATAAATTTCTTTTCATGGAAGTAAAAAAAAAAACACACGAATCGACCGTTCGACTATTTCTTCAAATTTAAGACAACGATGAGAAAAGGAAGAACATATATATGTTCTCTAATATATAACCATATTGAATTGCAAATACAAAAATGATAGAATCTTTGTTGATTAGACTAAATCAATATGGATGGGGCTAAAAAAAATGAAAGAAGATACCAAAGAAATAAAAAAAGTATCTATATGTAATGAATTCCAAGGTTTCGGCATAAGAAAAAGTGGAAAGACATCATAATGAGATCCTAATCTCAAAGCAAAAAGGGGGATATGGCGGAATTGGTAGACGCTACGGACTTAATTGGATTGAGCCTTGGTATGGAAACCTACTAAGTGATAACTTTCAAATTCAGAGAAACCCTGGAATTAACAATGGGCAATCCTGAGCCAAATCCTGGGTTACGCGAACAAACCAGAGTTTAAAAAGCGGGATAGGTGCAGAGACTCAATGGAAGCTGTTCTAACAAATGGAGTTCACTACCTTGTGTTGATCAAATGATTCACTTCATAGTCTGATAGATCCTTGGTGGAACTTATTAATCGGACGAGAATAAAGATAGAGTCCCATTCTACATGTCAATACTGACAACAATGAAATTTATAGTAAGATGAAAATCCGTTGACTTTTAAAATCGTGAGGGTTCAAGTCCCTCTATCCCCAACCCTACTCCCCAAAAAAGTCTGTTTGACACCTTACCCTTTTTTAGTTATTCAAGAATTCATTATCTTTTTTCATTCATCCGACGCTTTTACAAACTATAATTTCTTTTCTTATTATATACAAGTCTTGTGGGATATATCATACACGTACAAATGAGAAAGAAATATCGATTTGAATTATTTAGAATCTATATCATTTTTAATTTACTACTTTTGCGTTTATTTTAATTGACATAGACCTAAGTCATCTAGTAAAATGAGGATGATACTTCGGTAATGGCCGGGATAGCTCAGTTGGTAGAGCAGAGGACTGAAAATCCTCGTGTCACCAGTTCAAACCTGGTTCTTGGCATAGGATTGATTAATTTTGATAAGTTTCTAGTCTTCAAATTAAATGTATCTTTAGTAAAAAAAGTGCAATCATCCTTTATCCCCCTCTCTTTTTTTGTTCATGTTGTGGATCCATCCGTTCAACAAGAATGTATAAGACTTTATACGTAATACATATTCGAAAAGAAAGTTCTGTTTGAAAGAATCAAACAAAACAAGTAAAAAAAAAGATCGAT